TAACATTATCTATTAGAAATGAGTTTTCTAGCATTTGACTACGTACCACTAAAGGATTTAATCGCAAACTTGACAGATAACCCAGAAACTCTAAATTATCTTTATATAATTGATTTATATTGACCTTTTGCGGTTGAAACCATATGGAAAAATAACATTGCCATAAATTAACAAAATAAAATTTCCATTTATTCATCAGAAGCGGTGTATCCTTTGTTGCCAGAATGCATTTTCCGTGATATCTAACATAATGTATGAAAGGATCCTTGAGCAACCCTAGGATCGCCGGAAAATTATTACCAAAGACTTTTAAAAAATGTTGTATTTTTCCATAGAATAAAATTCGCTCAAAAAGGACTTCATAAGATGTCGATCGTAGATGAGAAGACCGCTTGCGTAGAAAAAAAAAGATGGATTCGTATTCACATACATGAGAATTATATAAGAATAAGAAAAATCTTGGATTCAAAATTGATTTTTTTTTAATATCAAAATTCTTCCAATTGCAAGACTCGTATAGACATAACCGAAAAAAATGCAAAGAAGAGGCATCTTTTACCCGGTAACGTAGGGTTTGAACCAAGATTTCTAGATGGATGGGGTAAGGTATTAGTACATCTAACACATAATTAAAATGTGAGAATTTGTCTTCTAAAAAGGGAAATATTGAATGAATTGATTGTAAATTATAAGATTTTTTTAATTGTTTTCCTTCGAAAAAGGATCCTAATCTTAGGGAAAAAGGAATTTCTACAATCACTGCAAATAAAACAGATATCATTTGATAATAGAAAAAATTGGTATGCCCAAAAAAGTGATTTTGGTTCAAATCCTTAGTGGGAATAATCAAACGATTCTGTTCAGACATCCGCAAAATTAAGCGTTTCACAATTAGTGAACTATATTTTTTGTCATAATCCGCATTTTCCAAGAAAATAGAGCGATTTCTATTTAATCTATTTAAACCATGATCATAAGCAAGTACATAAATATACTCCCGAAAAAAAAGTGGATATAGAAAACTCTGTTGCCGAGCCCCATCGAACTCTAAATATCCCTGAAATTTCTCCATTTGGATTGAAATTCGATTTGAACTGAAAGTAAAGTCTTTATTTTATTGAGTTCTGAAATGACACATAGTGCGATACGGTCAAAATGAGGTATTAGACTACGAAAGCAATAGATACCTCATAAACAGGTAGACTGCTAACCAGATTCTCTATCTTTAATAGATTTATGTTAGTTATATTATAGAATAACAAAACAAAATGATTAGAAATCCTTTATTTTTTTAACCTAATCGCTCTTTTGATTTTGGAAATATATATATTTTTTTTTATCAATATACTGCTTCTTTTACACACCCATCTCCAACCTAATCCAAACGGACTAGGGAAAAAATAATTAGGACTCATGAAAAAATTGATAATAACACGCAAGAAAAAAATTCCTTCCCATACCCGTATTAGGCACTAATCTATTTTTAACATTTAATTAGATCGGGTAATTTTTCAAATTACGAATGGAAGCTCGTTTCTTTTTTTTTCCTGGAATCAGGAAACCTGGTTTTTTTATCCATCCATTTATATTTATTCACTCGACCCAAATTGGAATTCCTTTTTTTTTGTTCGATACCGAAAATAAGGTTGTACCGATCAGGAAAGCAAAAAAAAAGTTATCTGAATTCTCCCTTGATACGACATGCTATTTTTTCCATTCGTTCCTTTCAGGATCAGTCGTGGTCTTACAAACTCTACCGTAGATCTGTACGAATCCTTTTCTTCATACAAATGTGTAAAAGATGCTAGTCGCACTTAAAAGCCGAGTACTCTACCGTTGAGTTAGCAACCCCAAAAAAGCAAAAAAAGAAAGTACTGCAAATATGTAGATACAACCAGAATAAAGAAAAAAAAAGAAAAATCCAGTCATGTGTGCGTCCGGGATAAATAGATCTATTTCTCTATGAGAGAATTATATTTGGTCGATACACTGTTGTCAATATGATTGTGATTTTTTAATATAGCGAAAAGAAAAAATAACAAGGCTTAACCCCTTGGTTTGTTAGTTCATACAATGAAGCAAAACTAAGCCAGTTAGGGTAATCTCAAATCTTTTTATACTATTTTAGACCCATTTTTATGGCCTTTAATTTTTTATGAATAATGAATAAATTATTCATATAATAATATATATATTAGTTTTTTTCATAATAAAAATATTATTTTTATATACAGTATTTTTTTTTATACAATAAAATTTTGTATTTATACAAAAATTATAATTTATATAGATCCAAAATTATTTTCATAAATTTATTTATGATTATAAATTATAAAAAATAGTAATTGTTAACAGTAACAGGGTTTAGTATTCGTACCTTAGTAGGAATACTAATAATAAATCGAAATTCTAAAAAAAAAAATGATGGAAGCGAAAGAGGAGGAAAGAAAAGAGTAGATAAAATTTGATACCAAGCTATATACGAGTCTTTCACATCCTCTTTTTTATGTTTCATTAATTCAATTTCGTTTTATTAAGACTTAATTCTTTCTGTAAAAATCCCTGCCTTCTTTGAAATATCGTGAACTGTTCTTGTTGGTTGAGCGCCTTTTTTAAGGAAATCGAGAATAGCAGGAAGATTTAAATAAGTTTGATTTGTTATTGGATCATAAAAACTCACTTTCCGAAGATCTCTTCCTTCTCTTCGGGATCGAACATCAATTGCAACGATTCGATAAACGGCTCATTGGGATAGCGGATCAAAAAATCCACAGCAGATCATGTCCTTCAATTCAAGTCGCACGTTGCTTTCTACCACATCGTTTTAAACGAAGTTTTACCATAACATTCCTCTAGTTTGTGTAATTGATTCAATTCTGGAATCATGAATAGTCATAGTTCAGTCAGTATATCGTAATCTATACTTTTTCTTTCTCTATGAACGGAACAGTTAATTTACGCGTAAAAGGTTCAGTCAGAATTCAAATGAATCCCATATCAGATTGTATATATGTAAAATCGAAATTTGAATATAAATATATATTTATATATATAAATATATATATTTTTTTTGTTGAAATGATGAAAAAAGTTGATTTTTATTTTCATTTCAAAATTTTACTCTTAAAATATGTTGTATTTTTAAACAGAAACACAAAGATGGTGTACAAAGGCAATATAAAATTTATTCCGTAATGACTGTACTCTGGGACGGAAGGATTCGAACCTCCGAATAGCGGGACCAAAACCCGTTGCCTTACCGCTTGGCTACGCCCCATTTAGATTTTTATTCAAGACTACTAAAAGAGTAATATTGCTATTGGTTGTTCGTCAATTCAATTTAAGCCCAAATTAAAAAAGATTACACAGGTGCTAGAGTTTTGACACGTGTAGATAGCAAATTAAACTGACTTTATTGATCATTACATAGAATTCAATTAAGATATTGTATGAAAATATTATTTCTTTAATTCTCATAAGAGAATGAAAGGTTTTTTGATTGAGTAAGTTCAACAAAGTCTTTTTAGACTATCTTTCTTTATTTTTTCTTTATATAAAAAATATATTAATAACTCAATCAAAATTAAATTATCCACAAGAACACCAATTTTTGTTATGCTTAATATATTTAATTTGATCTGTATTTGTTTTAATTCTGCCCTTTTTTCAAGCACTTTTTTAGTCGCCAAATTGCCTGAGGCCTACGCCTTTTTGAATCCAATCGTAGATGTTATGCCCGTAATACCTCTTTTCTTTCTTCTCTTAGCCTTTGTTTGGCAAGCAGCTGTAAGTTTTCGATGAAATTCTTAATACTGTCTTATAAAACTTATAAAAATTCGCGGTTTTTTTCTTCCAACAATTCAAAAGATCAAAAAAATATTGACGTATGAACGAACTCTCAATTCAAATATTTAATTTTTTTGGTAGCCATACTAAATCTGGATCATTCTATTTCCTAAATTTTATCCTCTTTTCCCTAAACGAAAGAACCTAATTAGATTCGAGCTCACAAAAATAAATCACTTTATTTTTTGGTATCAAAATTAGATATTTGGTATAAAAATAGAGAATCTATTCTCTTTTTTTTTGAAAAAAAAAAGTAAGATCTTGGAGATTGTGTAATGCTTACTCTCAAACTTTTTGTATACACTGTAGTTATATTCTTTGTTTCTCTCTTCATATTTGGATTCCTATCTAATGATCCAGGACGTAATCCGGGACGTGAAGAATAAAAAAGCAAGGTTTTTTATTGCTTTATTTAATTAGTGGAAATGCTCGAATTTTATTTGTTTTTTTATCTATTACACATCATCAAAAGGAGAAAGGGAAAGAGAGGGATTCGAACCCTCGGTACGATTAACTCATACAATGGATTAGCAATCCAACGCTTTAGTCCACTCAGCCATCTCTCCTAATTGAAAAGGGATACTTATTAGGTTCCATTATAAAAAAGCTTGAAAAAAACCTTCTCCACTTTATTCTTAAAAAGCTTTCTTTTTTGTATAGATTATTCTTTATTATATATGTTTTTTTTTGTTTTCTATATTTTATTATATATATAATTTCTTTTTTTTTTTTTTTCATCTATTTATATATATATAATATATATATATTACTATTATATAATATATAACCTTTTTTTATAGAACTTTCTCAGTAATTCTATTTACAAAAAAAAAAAATTTAGATAAATATTAGATAAAGAAAAGGCTCGAACACGAAAGATAAATAAAACCACAAAAATAAAAATAGAGAATCCTCTTTTTATTTTGTCTCGTCCAAACACAAGTAAAAGATCTTTTTTTTTATAGCCTGGCCTGGTCAGTCCCCAGCCGGGCCTTTTTTTGTTAAAGTTAAAAGACTCATCCAATGGAGTTTTAGAAAAAAAAATCTGAAATTGAAAAAAAAAAAAGAAGGAACCTGCTTTACTAATTTTATTAAGCCTACGCGTCGACGCTATAATTTTTTTCTTTTTTTTTTTTTTTACACCCCTGATTACT